GGCGTCTATCAAAAAAATGAACTAGTTCGGCTAATCCTCTTATATTCACAATTAGATATCTTGCATAAAGAACGTCTATATAACCACGATTATTTGACCAATTGTATATCACATTTATAATTCGATCTAATAAAATTCTCTTAGGACCTACTTTGACAAATGAATTAATTAAGTCCAAGTTCTGAAAAGATGAATAAACGGAACCATATAGAAGGTACGCTATAAATATTCCAAAAAGAGCTATACTAACTGATAAAATTGCATTTGTAACAAATTCATACCAATCTATGGAATCGGTAGGATTCTTATGTAAAAGGTTTATGGACGGAGATAACCATTTTGATAATATATCAAAATGGTTATCTCCTTGATGCAAAGGAATTCCTATGAATCCAACAAATAAAGTAAATACTACCAATAAAAGCATTGGTAGTAACATACTATTGTCGGATTCATGAGGAAAAGTAGAAGTGTCTTTATTTCCAAAATAAGTACTAGTACTAAAGGAACGCACCAGATTTCGTGTACTCTCTCCCATTTTATATGTCTTTTTGTAAAAAAAGGCAATACTTTCGTTACTCTTTCTGGTTGATAAAAGCAAATTTTGGTTAACCCCCTTCGGCTTTGGCTTTGGAGGTTCTTTTCCCCATATGGATATTGAATAGAACGAACTACTTTTAGCGCCCCTGTAATTTTGACAATGAAGGCGTAAATATCCTTCAAAAGTAAGTAAATAGACCCGAAACATATAAAATGCAGTTAATCCTGCTGTGAAACAAGCTATTATGGCAAAAAAGGGTGAATATAACCAACTATCATTAAGAATCTCATCTTTGGACCAAAAACAAGCAAGAGGTGGAATACCACAAAGAGAAAGTGTACCTAAAAAAAAAGTCATTTTTGTAATTGGCACATATTTTCTTAAACCACCCATAAGAACCATGTTCTGACTTTTTTCTGGAGAATATCCAACAAGGGGTTCCATTGAATGAATAATTGATCCGGATCCTAAAAATAATAAAGCTTTCGAATATGCATGGGTGATTAAATGGAATAAGGCAGCTCGATAAGAACCTATCCCTGAAGCTAACATAATATACCCCAATTGAGACATTGTCGAATAGGCTAAACTTCTCTTAATGTCTCTTTGAGCAAGAGCCAAAGTAGCCCCTAAAAATGCCGTTATTACACCTGTGAAAGAAATGAGATTCATTGTGTAAGGTATGACTGTGAAAAGAGGAAAAAGTCTAGCGACAAGAAAAATTCCCGCAGCTACCATGGTAGCCGCATGTATAAGAGCCGAAATAGGGGTAGGGCCCTCCATTGCATCAGGTAACCATACATGAAGGGGGAATTGCGCGGATTTAGCAACTGAACCGAGAAATAATAGAGAGGCACACAGAGTCGCAAATAAAAAATTGACCCCATTATTCTGGATCAAGTTATTGAAAATTTGGAACAAATCCCGAAATTCGAAACTGCCCGTTATCCAATAAAGACCTAAGATTCCTAATAATAAACCAAAATCCCCTACACGATTAGTTACAAATGCTTTTTGACAAGCATTCGCCGCAATTGGTCGTGTGAACCAAAATCCTATTAATAGATAAGAACACATCCCCACAAGTTCCCAAAAAATATAAATTTGTATCAAATTAGAGCTAGTAACTAATCCTAACATGGAAGCATTGAAAAAACTCATATAAGCAAAAAATCTCAAATACCCCTGATCGTGAGACATATAATTGTCACTATAAATAAGAACCATTATTCCAACAGTAGTGATTAGTATTGACATAATAGAAGTAAGTGAGTCGATCAAGTAGCCAAACTCTAAGGAAAAATCATTATTGATGGTCCAAGACCATAGATATTGATAAGTGGAACCCCCATTTATATGTTGAATAGCTAGATCGGCCGAAAATCCCAGTGCTATGTTTAGCAATGCAACACTAGGAAAAGCCAACACCCGTCGAATACTTTTTGTTGCGGTCGGAACAAGCAGAAGTCCCAATCCAATTAACATAGTAATTGGAAGTGGAATAAAAGGTATGATCCATGCATATTGATATGTATGTTCCATAAACATAAAATAAAACCTTTTTTTTTTAATTGTTTCCGATTCACCAGCTCTTATTTCATTAAGAGAACTCAAATATGATTTGAAATCATTAATTATTTTGATTCTTTACCAGATATTTAAAATATCCCAATTACTCCAATTGAGAAGTTGAGAAGTTGCATTTCCTCAAATAACCAAATTAATATAATATTTTATTATTACTATCTAGTAATTAATAAAATGTTTATTAACATATAGAACAGAGTATGAGATTTTCAATCATTCTAATACTACGGCGATTTCTATCCATATAGAAATTCTATCAAAAAAAAACAATACTTGATTCTGAAATATAGGATTTGCCAATAACTCGACCTAATCAAGATCTAGTTATTTTTGTTAGTTTATAGTTTATTACTAGTTAGTAACTGATTAATTGTGGAACTGATTGATTAGCTTTTATTCCAATCAAATAAACTTATGTTTATTAGAAATCCTATAATACTCATTATTTTGCATAGAACTGACTGAAATAGGGGATTACTAAAATATAAGTTCTTTTTATTTATTTTATCAATAAATTTTTTTTAGTCTTTATTTAATTTTAATAATTATAGGTACTCTATTTTCAAGATTGATTCAATTGATTAATTAATAGAAAATGTTACATTATTGTTTTCTTAAATTAGATGTAAAGGTAAAGGTTCTGTTCTTATTTTAAACTTTTCTTTTCGATTTTTTTTAAATCACAACAATAACAATATATAAATAGACTGAGATATAAATTCGAAGCTTTTTTTTTTTATTAAGATTAAAAAGATTTAGAATAGCGAGCAAACGATTCGATTTCTATGGCATCTGATATATATGGATTTGAATAAGGATATCACGTCACCGATTAGTACAAATTCTCTTTTAACATTATTGTAAAAGACGTGAAAAAGAACTTCCTTTAATATAATAACTTTAAGAATAAGAATGATAAGAATGACATCATTCTTCTTTTGTTTTGTTTTTATATTATATTTCTTTTTATTCTGAGTGATACTATATCAACGTGTGTGTATCCATTTTTTTGATGTAATCAAGAAAGTATTCGTTATGGAATAAATATGGATAATGAATAGAAAGAACGATCCTTTTTGAGCAATACATGTCTTTCACATACAACTATCTAAATGAGTAACTTTTTAAGATGGCAGTTCCAAAAAAACGTACTTCTATGTCAAAGAAGCGTATTCGTAGAAATATTTGGAAAAAAAGAGGCTATTGGGCCGCGAAAAAGGCTTTATCCTTAGCTAAATCTATTTCTACTGGGCATTCAAAAAGTTTTTTTGTGCGACAATAAAAAAGTAAAGCCTTGGAATACTATAAATTAATATGAGTCGATGAATTGGAGGGTTTCCAATATACAGATGAATAATTTACATTAACTAATGTTTTGAACTCATCCATATGAGATAGAACCCGATATTGTCGCATGTAGAAAACAAATTCAATTTTTCTGTCTAACGGGGGTTTAAAAACGGAACTTTTTTTTTTTAAACAAAAGCAGTTACATACAAGATAAGGATTTCATTTTTTATGTTTTTATAATGGAGGAGATGGGGATTGTTATTTTCCCCATCACTTCGCTTGTGTTGTGTGTGTTTTTTTTTTTTTTTTTTAATTTTATTTTTAGAAATATAGGAGTTGATATGAAATTTTTTAAATCTTATATTATATTATTATATAATAATATAAATGTAAGTATAGTGGAACTAAGTACGGTAGAACGGAACTAAGTACGGTAGAACCATGATAGAAATTATCTTCCCACAAATGATGTACATAACATAATAAGGCTTCTAACCTCTAATACAATAAGACCTTTTTGGCAACAAACTATCCATCAACTATTTTTTTTTTGAAAAATGCTTCGGATGTAATGTCGGATGTAAAGAATCTTTTTTTTTTCGCATCCATGAAATCAGATAAATGGAAAATAAATTATCCAAATGAGATCCCATTGTTAAAACTGATAACATATCGTGTTACTAAGTTAACTATTATTGAACGTTCAAATATTTCTTTGAACAAATTTTTATTAAACTATTACATTCTAATGTTTCGGAAAATAAATGGAAAAAAAAAATAACATTGATTGCATCAACGAATGAATCTAATATGGGCTATTATGATTTCCATTAACATAAAGCCGCCATGGTGAAATTGGTAGACACGCTGCTCTTAGGAAGCAGTGCCAGAGCATCTCGGTTCGAATCCGAGTGGCGGCATCCTCTATCTAAAGGGGGAACAATGGATCCCACACTGATACTGAATTCAATTCCGGATTTCTATAATTAATTAGAATGGAAAGGAAATCCCTTTTTTTAATTAAAAAAATTTTTAATGATATTTGATACTTTAGAACATATATTAACTCATATCTCTTTTTCGATCATTTGTATTGTCATTACGATTAATTTAATGAACTTGCTAGTTCATGAAATCGTAGGACTATGTGATTCGTCAGAAAAAGGTATGATAGTTACTTTTTTATGTATAACAGGATTATTAGTTACTCGTTGGATTTATTCGAGACATTTCCCATTAAATGATTTATATGGATCATTAATGTTCCTTTCGTGGAGTTTCTCTATTATTCATATGGTTTCTAAAATACGGAACCATAAAAATTTTTTAAGCACAATAACAGCTCCAAGTGCTATTTTTACTCAAGGCTTTGCCACTTCAGGGCTTTTAACTGAAATGCATCAATCCGCAATATTAGTGCCTGCTTTACAATCCCAGTGGTTAATGATGCACGTGAGTATGATGTTATTGAGCTACGGAGCTCTTTTATGCGGATCGTTATTATCAGTAGCTCTTTTAGTCATTACTTTTAGAAAAAAGATAGATATTCTTAGTAAAAGTAAAAATTTTCTAATTGGGTCATTTTCTTTTGATGAGATACAATACTTAAATAAAAAAGTAAGTGTTTTACAAAGCACCTCCTTTCTTTCATTTAGAAATTATTACAAGTATCAATTTACTCAACAATTGGATCATTGGAGTTATCGTGTTATTAGTCTAGGATTTACTTTTTTAACCATAGGTATTCTTTCGGGAGCAGTATGGGCTAATGAAGCATGGGGATCCTATTGGAATTGGGACCCTAAGGAAACTTGGGCATTTATTACTTGGACCATATTCGCGATTTATTTACATACTAGAACAGCTCAAAGTTTGCAAGGTGTGAATTCTGCAATGGTGGCTTCCGCAGGATTTCTTATAATTTGGATATGTTATTTCGGGGTCAATCTATTAGGGGTAGGACTACATAGTTATGGTTCATTCACATTAACATCTAATTGAAGAAAAAGTTCGAAGAATCCATAGCGGTCTCCTCAAATAGCGAAAGTTTTTCGAGTTTTTGAGAACCATTACACATTACATTGGTTCTCAAAAACTCCGGATGTATCTGATTACAATTCCAAACCACTTCACTTTTTTTCTTTTGATTTTTTAATTATTTATAGTTATAGAAAATTTTTTTTAAATCAAAGGAGTTTTTTACTTTATGTCTTATTCTATCTAATTATTTATAAAAAATTTAGCTAGAATAGCTTCAACCTTGTCAACTGATAACGAGAGAACGAAATCGGGATAAAGACCAATACCTATTACAGGTAAAAAGATACAGGTCGAAATAAATAATTCTCGTGGTCCAGAATCCAAAAAATAAGAATTTGTAACGTTGAAAAGCTTGTATCCATAGAACATCTGACGTAACATAGATAATGAATAAATAGGAGTTAATATAATTCCAATAGCCATTACAAAAGTAATTAGTATTTTGGGAATTAAAAAATATTTTGAGCTAGTAATTATTCCAAAAAAAACTAATAACTCCGCAGCAAAACCACTCATTCCCGGCAATGCAAGAGAAGCCATCGAAAAACTACTGAACATGGTAAATATTTTTGGCATTGAAATCGCAATTCCGCCCATTTCGTCGAGATAAACAAGGCGTATTCGATCATAACTCGTTCCCGCCAAGAAAAAAAGTACAGCACCAATAAATCCATGAGAGATTATTTGTAAAATAGCTCCGTTGAGTCCCGTATCGGTTATAGAACCAAGTCCTATAATTATGAAACCCATATGAGATATGGAAGAATAGGCAATTCTCTTTTTTAAATTGCCTTGACCTGGAGAAGTTGAAGCTGCATAGATTATTTGAATTGCTCCTACTATCATCAACCATGGAGAAAATATAGAATGAGCATGGGGTAATAATTCCATATTGATCCGAATTAATCCATATGCTCCCATTTTTAATAAGATTCCGGCTAGAAGCATACATGTACTGTAATGTGCTTCCCCATGGGTATCTGGTAACCATGTATGTAGGGGTATAATCGGTGATTTGACAGCATAAGCAATAAGGAAGCCAAAATAAAATAGTATTTCCAATACTGCGGGATATGATTGATTAGCTGATGTTTCAAAATTTAATGTGGGGCCTTTCGACCCGTATAAACCCATACCTAGAACCCCTATTAAAAGAAATATGGAACCCCCCCCAGTGTACAAAATAAACTTTGTAGCTGAGTACAAACGTTTCTTACCCCCCCACATAGATAGAAGTAGGTAAACAGGAATTAATTCTAACTCCCACATGACGAAAAAAAGTAAAAGGTCGTGGGAGGAAAATAATCCTATTTGACCACTGTACATTGCTAACATAAGGAAATAGAACAATCGAGAATCCCGAGTAACTGGCCAAGCCGCTAAGGTAGCTAAAGTAGTAATGAATCCCGTTAGTAAAATAGGTCCTACGGAAAGTCCATCGATTCCAAGTCTCCAGTGAAAATCAAAAATATTTATCCATTTATAATCTTCCTCCAATTGGATTAATGGGTCGTCGAATTGGAAATAATAAAAGAATGCATAGGTTGTTAGAAGCAGCTCTAAAAAGCATATACATATGGTATACCATCGAACTCCCTTATTCCCCCTATGAGGGAGAAAAAAAATTAACAAACCCGCGGATATTGGCAAAACAACAATTATTGTTAACCAAGGAAAATAGCTCGTGGTAAAGACAAGATAGACTTTGACCAGAAAGACCCGCCCCCGGAATAATAAAATAAAATAATATATTCTATTTTCCCGAGTACGGGTCTTTGTCGGTAAAGAAGAATCAAATGTATTCTAGTGGAATTTTCTAGAACGTATCAATAAGCTAGACCCATACTGCGAGTTGTCTCATCCGATAAATAAACCCGTACGCTCAAGAAATCCGTTGGACAAGCGGATTCACATCTTTTACAACCCACACAGTCCTCTGTTCTTGGAGCAGAAGCTATTTGCTTAGCTTTACATCCGTCCCAAGGTATCATTTCCAATACATCTGTAGGACACGCTCGTACACATTGAGTACATCCTATACAGGTATCATAAATCTTTACTGAATGTGACATTGGATCTATAAAATATTTTAATATTATTAATTAAATTTTCGATCTGGTAAAAAAAAAAGAAGTAGTAAAAAAATCATGTATTCTAGACACCAGACGAATCAGTGGGTTACCTGAATTGATTTATTTATATTTATAATCAATAGATTTACGGATCTGTTCATGAGAAAGGGCTAAGATACTTTGATTTCTTATGTTTCGGCAAACATCAACGAGTTAGACATATTAATTCGAATTTTATAATTTTAGAATTAGATAAATTCTATCTATCTATTCATATTTTACTATTCATATTTTATCCATATATATATAGAATATAGAAGGATATCCATGTTTATTTATATCTATTCTATATCATTACGACTACGACTATTTATTCAACAAATTTGATTGATTGATACGAGTTGATTTTCTGTTACGATGGATCGAGGAAACAATAGCCGGTCCAATAGCTGCTTCAGCGGCGGCAATAGCTATAACAAAGATCGATAAAATGTCTCCTTTTAATTGACGACTATCAAAAAAATCAGAAAATGTTACGAGATTTAGATTAACCGCATTCAGTATAAGCTCAAGGCACATAAGTGCTCTAACCATGTTTCGGCTTGTGATCAATCCATAAATACCGATAGAAAATAAATAGGCACTCAAAACAAGTCCATGTTCGAGCATCATTGACTAACTCCTCATCAATCTCGATTCATTTCAATATGAACGAAAAATTTTTAACCGATTTGATTGACTCGAATATAATATAACAAGTGCGTAACAAACGAAAGCATTGGTAATGGATAGAACTAAACTCTTTATTATTTTCTTTATTATTTTATATTCCATATCAACAAAATGAAGGAAAGTAGATGTACTAACAATAAGGCAAAACAAAACAAGCCCTTATTTTTTCTTTATTCTTTGATTTTAGATTTAAAATTCTAACTATTTTTTACTGGCGAGCCATAGCAATTGCACCTATCAAAGCAACTAAAAGAATTATAGAAACAAGTTCAAATGGAAGATAAAAATCTGTTGATAAATGAATCCCAATTTGTTGAACGTTACTTATCAGGTCCTGTTCTATAATCTGGCTTGATCTTGTAGTCCAAATAATCCCGTACCATGACGTATCTAAGATAGTAGTAATTAATGAAAACAAAATAGTTGTACAAACCAGTGAAGTAACCCCATCCCCAACGGTCCAAAGAGAGAAATCATTGGAATATTCTGAACCTTTCATGAACATCACGGCAAATATGATTAAGACATTTACGGCCCCCACGTAAATGAGGAGCTGTGCAGCAGCTACAAAATAGGAGTTAGATGGAATATAGAATAAGGATATAGAAACAAGAACCAATCCCAAAGAAAAGGCAGAAAAAATGGGATTCGTAAATAATACTACTCCAAGACTTCCTAATATAAGACCTGATCCTAGAAATACTAAAAGAATATCATGTATTGGTCCAGGTAAATCCATTATATGTAAAATAAGAGTTAAGTAGAAATATTTCATGACCTTACTGACCGGGCCAGGAAAAGGGGGTTACCCTATTTTTTTCTTGCCTATGATGATACGTTTTTATTTTTAATTGAATTTAATCTTAATGGGATGTGGATTGACATGGATATTGTTATTGGCCCAATCCCACTTCTGTATTTGAAAGTCAAAGTGTAGTTCGAAATTGGATATTTCGAAATCACCACAGATATATAATATAAATTTAAATTGAATTTTGAATTCAAATCAAGCCATAATTCCCACAAATCAGTAGTTATAGTTATGATTTGTGGTTACTGCCGAACCTAAATGCAAAATGAAAGAACCTTCATCAAAACAGAATCTTAGTAATTCGGTCATTTTGGTATTGGTAATCATTATCATTATTGAAAAGGGAAAAGGGCTTATCCGCGTCTATTTTTTTGAGTTGAATTCATAATTGCTTGTTTGAATTGTATAATCCCCAATTATTGACACTGGTAGACGACCCAAAGCAATTTGATTATAATTCAATTCGTGACGATCATAAGTAGAAAGTTCATATTCCTCAGTCATTGATAAACAATTTGTTGGACAATACTCGACGCAGTTGCCACAAAATATACAGATTCCAAAATCAATACTATAATTAAGCAGCCGTTTCTTTCTAATATCTGTTTCCAATCTCCAATCAACAACAGGTAAATCGATGGGACATACACGAACACATACTTCACAAGCTATACATTTATCAAATTCAAAGTGGATTCGACCACGGAAACGCTCTGATGTAATCGATTTTTCATAAGGATATTGAATAGTTACAGGTAAACGATTCACGTGGGATAAAGTAATCATGAAACTTTGACCAATGTACCTTGCAGCTCGTACTGTTTGTTGACCATAATTCATGAACCCAGTCACCATAGGGAACATATCGTGGATATCCATGAATAATTTGATGTTTCTTTCTCTTGCTTGAGAGAGGTTATGAACCTAGAATCTCATATTCTGTTACAGCAAAAGGATTTGGAAAGAAGTTGTCAATAATAGATTACCTAGAGAAACAGGTAAAAGAAATTTCCACCCAAGATTTAATAGTTGGTCCATTCTCATCCTAGGTAAAGTCCACCTTGTTGTGATAGGAATGAACAGGAACAAATAGGCTTTAGCTAACGTAATGAGGATATCCATTGTAGTTTCAAAGACCTCCCCAGGTTCATTTATTCCGAAAAACTTTGGAATGAATATGTACGGAATAGAGAAATTCCACCCACCCAAGTACAGAACTGTTACAAATAATGAAGAAACCAGTAGATTTAGGTAAGACGCAATGTAAAATAAACCAAATTTTATACCCGAATATTCGGTTTGATAACCTGCTACTAATTCTTCTTCCGCTTCTGGTAAATCAAAGGGTAATCTCTCACATTCTGCTAAGGAAGAAACTAGAAAAACTATAAACCCTATGGGTTGGCGCCACAGATTCCACCCCAAAAACCCATATTTAGACTGTGCCTCAACTATATCAATCGTACTTGAACTGTTAGATAATTATAGTCGATGATAACATCACTGTTCCTATCGCTATTCCAGAACCGTACATGAGACCTCCGCTTCATACGGCTCCTCAATGGCCACAAATAAATTTAAGGACTGACTCAGTATTACCCCGGCTTGCTTTTTTTTTGGAGTAGCTAAAGTAAAGATTCATCGGGGAGTCCCTAATTAAACCAATGGAATTCTGTCTGCTATAATAACAAATAAAAGTAAAAGTGCTTCGGAATTGATCTCATCCTTTTTTTTATTTTATATAATGCCAAAATTTTTCTTTGTTCAGCAATAACAGAATCCTTCAATAAAATATCCGCTATATCGGTAAAAATTTCGACCCATTGTATGCGTATGCGATTACGAAAAATAATTAGACTCCTGCACTAATTCATGAATCTTGATAAGAATTCCATTCTATCTATATCAATGTAGATCAGAGAAAGAATAAAAAAAAACCTTTTATCATTTTCATTTTTGCATTCCATTTCTTTCGTTCCTGTTCTTCTTTATCAGAAGGGAATTGATTCTAAAAAATAAAGGATTATTTCGTTCCCGATAGTTATTTCTTTAATCAGTGGGTAGGAGTATACTCTGGATCGGAATCATTGGGAAGTACTACTTGATCATTTCTACCAACGTAAAGCCCTCCTTATGATTCCTTTCATGCAAAAATATCTCTTTGGATACCTTACATTATTTCCATTACTAATCCTTTACGTATCTTAGTGTTTCTAACCGCCCACCTTCTTTTGATTGATCCAAAATATGGATAAAATTGTAAAAACTCCATAGAATTGATCTTTTGTACCCGCTTCAAGCCATGATGACTAATCATCCAATCTTGGGGTAAACAGTTTCCGCTGCTTATGTTTACTTCTACTTTACCCTCGTACATAGGGAATGAGAATGAATCTTATTACTGCAAATTCATAAGCAGTTTTATTTCACTCATATAACTATCTGGTTTAGCTCATCGAACCAAGTGATGAATAAAGAAAAATGACGATATTTAGTCAATCAATCAGTACATTCAATTTTCTTTACTAAAACAAGGGGATAAGGTAAAGTTGATGTTCCAACGAATCACACGTAGAGATATTGATAACACACACAGAGTTAATGGTATTTCATAACTAATAGATTGAGCAGCTGCTCGTAGACCACCTGAAAAGGAATATTTATTATTCGATCCATATCCTGACATAAGAAGTCCAATAGGAGCAATACTGGAAATGGCGATCCAGAAAAAAACACCTATACTGAGATCGACCAGAACAAGGCGATAACCAAAAGGAATTACTGAATAACTTAAAAAAATGGATATGGCCGCTATAGACGGTCCGATACTGAATAAACGAATATCTCCCCTAGATGGAAGAAGATCCTCTTTCAAAAGTAGCTTAGTCCCATCTGCTAGAGCTTGAAGAATTCCCAAAGGACCAGCGTATTCAAGCCCAATACGTTGTTGTAATGCTGCAGATATTTCTCTTTCTAACCACACAATCACCAGTACTCCTATTGTGATTCCCAATACAGGAGTAAAAATAGGGACAAGCGCCCTTATGAGGCTATAGACCTCTTCTAAAGACTCCGATCTGGAAAAAGAATTGATAGCTTGTACTTTTGTCGTATCAATTATCATTTCAACGATCAACCTCTCCCATAATGATATCTATACTACCTAGTATCGTCATAATATCAGCCAATTTCATTCTTTTAACTAACTGAGGAAGAATTTGCAAATTGATGAAACCTGGCGGACGAATTTTCCATCTCCAAGGAAAAACACTATTATCTCCTATCAAAAAAATTCCTAATTCTCCCTTGGGGGCTTCTACTCTTACATAAAGTTCTTGTTTCGACAATTCAAAAGCAGGTGAAGGTTTTTTACTAAGGAATCGATAGTCAAAATCATTCCATTCGGAATGCCGCCCTCCATCAAAGCGTCGCACTTCTAAATTCTCATAGGCCCCCCCCGGAATTCCTTCTATAACCTGTTGAATTATTTTTACAGATTCCGTCATTTCACCAATTCGCACTAAATAACGAGCTAATGAGTCTCCTTCTTTTTGCCATTGGACTTCCCAATCGAATTCATCGTAACACTCATAATGATCAACTTTACGAAGATCCCATTGGATTCCGGAAGCTCGCAACATTGGTCCTGATAAACCCCAATTTATTGCTTCTTCTCCAGCAATAATGCCAACTCCTTCAACTCGTTGCAAAAAAACGGGATTCCGCGTAATAAGTTTTTGATATTCCACTACCTCTGTTAAAAAATAATCGCAGAAATCCAAACATTTATCTATCCAGCCATAAGGTAGATCAGCAGCTACTCCTCCGATACGAAAGTAATTGTGCATCATTCGCATACCTGTGGCAGCTTCAAATAGATCATATAGCAATTCCCTTTCTCTGAAAATATAGAAGAAAGGAGTTTGTGCACCGATATCCGCCATAAAAGGCCCAAGCCATAACAAATGAGAAGCTATACGGCTCAATTCCAGCATAATTACTCTGATATAGCTAGCCCTTTTAGGTACTTGAATATTTCCCAACAGTTCTGGTCCATTTACCGTTATTGCTTCTGTGAACATAGTTGCTAAATAATCCCAACGTGTTACATAAGGCAGATATTGTATAATTGTTCGGTTTTCCGCAATTTTTTCCATTCCTCTATGTAAATAACCTAATACGGGTTCACAGTCAATAACATCTTCACCATCCAGAGTAACGATGAGTCGAAGAACACCATGCATTGATGGGTGGTGAGGGCCCATATTGACTATCATGAGGTCTTTTCTTGTAGCCGATACAGTCATATGTTTTATTCCCCGATTCATTATTCCATAAATTACCGAAAACAAAACGAGGTTCATCAAAATTCAAGATATAATACTAATAAAAATAAACCAAATAATTCAAATGAATTCCCAATTCTCAAATTAACGCGATTTTGGTTCCCGAATATTCAGCTGACCAATTAATTCCTTATAACGTACTCTATTTTTTTTTGACAAATAAGCCAGCAGCCGTTGACGTTTTCCCAAAATCTTCCGCAGACCTCTCTGAGATAAATAGTCTTTTCTGTGCAATTCTAGATGTGAAGTAAGTCTACGTATCTTCTTAGTAAAATTGAATACTTGAAATTCAACGGATCCCCTGTTTTTTCCTTTTTCTTCTTGTGGAATAACTGAGATGAATGAACTTTTTTTCATAAAAATAATTCTTCTCTTTCTTTTTTCTTTCTTTAAATATAGGTTTTACTGGTCAGGAATAATAATAATAACAGTTATTTCAATCTGGTACACAGAGGAATCTAGATTTATTCATATAGTACTTTGTTTTTTAGCAAATCCAAATTTATCAATCCAATTTCATTTGTAATTTGATTCAGATACGAGAGCATGGTACAGTTTTGCACCTACGAAAGATAAAAAGATTTTGGCCTAAGATGATTCTGCCGATTCATTCCTAGATCCAATTAATACGTTATTGAATTAATATTACTATCATGTATCAGAATGGAATGTAAGACAGCGTGCATGTAAATATGTCTGTCCTAGTCTACTAGGTATAAGCGTGATATATAGAAAAAAAAAAAAAAAATATATACCATCAAATAATTCTGTATCGTGGGTACATATGTATCCTTAACATACTGAAACGACTACTATTATTGGTATCAAACCAATAGCGATTCATACAAGCTAAATCTTCTAATCGATAATTCGGCCAAAGAAACAATTTAAATTGAATGCATTTATTTGTATCTATATCAAGATACTTATTCTCATCTAAAAATTGCACACAATTTTTTATGTTATTCCTGTTGCAAAGTGCTGTATTCCTATCTACAACATTCCCATTTTCACAATTGAAATCCATTAGAATTCTCAATTCTCTACGACGTATAGGAGATAGAATATTTTCAGGAAGAAAAAGTAAATCATAATGATTTTCGTCTTCATTCCCAAGTGTTTTTCTATCTTGTGTATCTTGTGTAATAGATCCATCAAAATTTTGATCTTTCTCATCAACATATTTTCTTTTTCGGAATCCTCGATTAGTTTTGTGCTTATGCTTACTCTTATGATCCAATGAAATACTTATGGTTTGATACATAAGAAATTGTCCATCCCGTTTTAGAGATAGACGAACCGGTTCGATAATGAATATTCCCTTTCTTATCAATTCTGTAATTGTTAGCTCCTTATCAATTAGCATTACATCCAGACGCATTTCTCCTCTTTCAATAGAGGATATACCTATTTCAGTTGGATTTATCAGTCTAAGCAGCAAACAATATACCTTAACATTATTGATTATTTTTTCGTTCAGAGTTTCATTCCATCTCAATTGAAAAAGAAAATACTTTTTCAGGAGAAAATCAAGTTCTGCCTCCTTCTTGCTTTTATATTGCTTTTTCTTTTTACGTTTTTTATTTTTAATGTCTGATTCGGTTTCCGCGTAATCCTTTTCCAAATCTTTTTTTGGAGTTCGTGCATCTGATCTAAGATTCTTTTGGTTTTGTGGATCAGATCCAAAATCTTCTTGGCCCCGCTGTTCTTTTTCTTCTTGATTTCGATTCTCTAATTCAAGATATTCTTCCTTTTGATTGGATGATATATGAAGACCCTCTTTTTGATTTCGATTGATATTTTTACTAATATTTTCATTTCCATTAAAATTAAAAAAAAGTAATTTTATTGGTATAATCCGGGGTTTAATCTTATATGCATCATATAGCTGTATAAATTCTTGTAAGAACCAAGATTCCATATTCGATATGGGACCATATACCATGTCTTTATTCATTCCCATCCAATCAAATTTTTTTTTTTTTTGATTGGATGGGTGAATTTTTGGATCAATCATGAGATTGAGATAAAAAGGATCCTTTTTATTAATTATTTTATAATCATTAGTCCTTGTCTTAGTATCTTTGCGAATGTTAGTCTTCGCACCCATGTTAGCCCCGGTTTCAATATCAAGATTTTTTTTAAGACAAAACTTTAGAATTCCACACTCAAAATATTTTCGATCCATATTTTGAACTGTATCAATAATACACTCTCTTCCTAAATAATCACCACTAGCGGTACTCCCCAATACATAAAATGATTCGAGTTTAGGTCTGTGGTAATTATATGAAACCTTTCGTGCCTCATTTACATGTAACGGGAACCCATAAAAATATGGGTTCTTTCTATTCTCATAATTAATATACTTATGTGCTAAAAGAACATATCTGTACTGTTTTTCATTTTTACTTGACAATGAATTCTCTCCATAAGAATTTTCATTTTTGTAATGAATGAATTGGGTTTTTTCATATGAATCTAAAATTTTAGAGTCTTTATTTTGAATCATACGGCGTTGATTGACTCTATTTCGCCATTTTTGCGGTACTAATCTAGACCATCTAGTCTGAGATAAATTGTATTGATAATGACCTCTTAACCAGTCTTTCCATTCATTGATTCCAGAATTAGGAAGTTTTTTATGCCTTGTTTTGGAATCAGATACTTCTCGTATCACCTTTATTCTATCCTTGAAAAAGGTGTATACTTTGTGATATTGAAGCGCGGATCCCTTGGGATCCTTGTTAATATTAATAACTTGAATTTGTGATAATTTGTAAAATACATATCCTTGAGACAAGGAAGATAAGTCACAATAAGTCTTTGAATTCTTATTACTAATATTAGAAAGCAATTCTTTTACAGTCGAAATAAACTGAATTGCATTTTGGTTCGTTTCATCAATTACTTCTTGATTTGTTTCATCATTGTAATTGTATTTATTGAGAGTTTTTTTTGTTGATTCAAGTAAAAGTTGTGCATTTCTTCTGGGAATGCTAATAGTAGATAGACGGATACCGATGTATATTCTTTCAATGAAAAATTTCATAAAGTAGTGCCATTTGCGTATTAATCGCGCACTTCTTTTTTTAGAAATAAGATTTTTATTTTTATCTGGAGTTCTAATTTTTTTTTTCTTGTCCTTCATGATTCTTTCAATTTGATCTCTGATTGTGATTGTACTATCAGCCAGATCCTTGATTTTTTTTTCTGTGATTGAATAATTTGTCCAATCCATGGATCTCATTTTAATGATTGATTCATCGGTAATCTTATTACTGATTATAGAATCCTTTGTATTTGCATTCGGTTCATATACTTTCCTAAATCCGAATAACAAAATTGGGTTTACTTTTTCAAGTTCTTTTATTATTCTTTTAATTTTTATTAGTCTTTTAATAAAGAGAATTTTTTTGATAACCCCGCTTGTTTTTTCTTTTGCAAATTTTATAAACCTTTTTATTTGTATTTGTTTTTTTATTTGTTTTTTGAAAACTTTTATAACTAGGAAACTTTTCTTCTCCAACTTTGTCATTTTTTTTTCGAATTCTTTACAAATGGGTTTAAAAAAAGAAGGTCGTTTTCGTGGAGAACCAAAGGGTAGTTCAACTTCCATTCCCCAGATTGTTAAAAAACAAAAATTGTCTTTGTCTCTATTTCCTTTCTTTTTTATTGGACTTCCATGGGGGAGTCTTACCTTATTGCGCCAAGGTTTCAGACAAAAAGGAAATAGGATTTTTATCTGAATACCGTCTGTTAACCAGTTTTTTGGAAATTCTGTTTCTGATAATTGAACACCGTTATAGGTGCATTTAACGTGCATTTCTCTATCCCAATCTTTAAAATCTTCGTACCACTCGGGGGGTTGAAATAATAGCATACGGCCGAGATTTTTAGCTATTATTAATGAGGGCAGTACAATGTATTTTCTAATAATTGATTGGGTTACTAACATTGAACCCCTTATTGCTTGAGCAAATAGAATACTATCCCAAGTTTCTGCTATTGCTATCCGTTCATTCTCCCTTTTTTTCTCTGTCTTCTTCCTTTTTTCCTTTTCTTTTTCTTTTGCCCCCCT